ATGAGATGAATCCATTATTTCGATTTCTCACTTGTTTTGTTACTGAATTAAGTTGAGTGGCTTTACATTTACAGACGTATAAAAAAATTTTTGTGAGCAAAAAAAAAACAGTTTTCTTTTATGTTATGACTCTTCCGTATACGTCTGCTTTGGTTCTAATGGGCATTCTGAAGAAACTTCAATTAAGTTCTGCTATAGAAAAAGAAAAAAGAAGATTCTTGGCTTGAGTTTTTTCCTCTTGTTGAGAAAGCATTTATTCTGCAATTCATTTCAAAAGACTTCAATCGGTACACGCAAAAAATAGGCCAATTCCGCAGCTTTTTGCTCAATTTCTCGTGGAGTCAAATTCTCATCAGTACGAGTCAAGGGAACGGCCCCCTGACCTCTGATTTCCATATACAGGACACGACGAGCATAGATACCCTCTTTAACTTCTATTCTAATGGACTGAATATCTTTTATAAGGAATCGTAGAAAGATGCGACGATTTTTTCCAGGAAAGCCCCAACGAAAAATACATACTATTCCTTCTTTTCTATCGAATCGATCATAACCACTACCTACATTCCAAAAAATCGTGCACCACAAATAGGAACTAATAAAGAGACCCGCGATCCCATAGAAAGACATCACGATTCCTTGTGGAAAAAAAACTATTTGCTGAGACGGAAATAAGGATATCAAATTCCTACCAAGATAACTAGAAGTTCCAACTAATAAAAACCCTAATGAACCAAAAAAAAGTATAAGGGCCCAGCAGAAGTTGCTTGTTTTTCGAGACCCCACTATAAACTCTATCCATATAGATTCTGATCGCCAACTCATATATACTAGATCCGGTTGCATTTTATTGGAATTGAGAGAATAACCAAAAAATTTTGATTTTTTTGTTTCCGAAGTAACTCTCATCAACTAGTACTATTTTGATACGAACTTTAGAAGCAATTCATCAAACTGCTTAGATCTAAAACCATTCCCTTTATATGATCCCCTATAGAGATCTACTAGATACATAGACTTTAATTTCATACATCCGCACCGGTACCGATCCACTTTTGAAAATAGCTATAATTCAGTTACCCCTATATCGTGTTTACAGAGGAGCTTTTTCCTTTATGTTCGGGGAAGCCAGATGTTATACAATATTTTATTAAATAGATATTAATATAGGCATCTAAGTCTTGAAAAAAAAATAGATAAGATAAGATTGGGTCTTGGCCCCATCGAATCTAAAAAATCTTAGTTTTTTGAACATACAAAGATAAAGAAGCCATTGCAATTGCCGGAAATACTAGGCCTACTAAAGGCACAAAAATAGAGGGGAAGCCGCTGAAAGTTGTCATAAAAAGGGTACCTCAATTTAATATTTGTACCTGTTATTGTTATATTCTTAGTTATAAATATATCTTATAATTATTATATTATAATATCTAATAAGTGCTAAGGAATATCGGTAAAAAAAAAGAATAATAAGAATTATCCACATAATTTGTTTTTCGATAATTCTATTTTATGTCACAAAATCAAAGCCCATTATCTGGGCTTTGACTTTGATTCTGATAAACTAACTACCCTTTACACTACAAAGAAAAGAATTTGCCTTAAGACTCTACTTATTTGCCTTAAGACTCTACTTAATTGTTAATTGAATTTATTGAATTTTGATTCAAAGGAAAAAAGCCGTGGAACTCAATTAACTCACTCAGAACACCTTTTAAAAGATTACGTGGTACGATTGGATCGAATAAACCCTTATCGAATAGAGGTTCAGTTTCCTGTGAACCTTCAGGTACTGTTTTATTCAATGTTTGCTCAATTACTCGTTTACCTGCAAATGCAATATAGGCATTGGGTTCGGCAATAATGATATCCCCCAACGTACCAAAACTCGCAGTGACTCCACCAGTAGTAGGAGATGTAAGAATTGATACATAAAATAACTTTTTATTTAATTGGTAATCATATAAAGCAGAAGATATTTTAGCCATTTGCATTAAGCTCAAACTTCCTTCTTGCATGCGTGCTCCTCCGGAAGCACACACTAGAATAAGAGGTAAAAATTTTTTGGTAGCATACTCGATTAAACGGGTGATTTTCTCGCCTACTACGGATCCCATGCTACCCCCCATAAACTGAAAATCCATAACCCCGATAGCTATAGGAATACCGTTTAATTGACCCGTGCCTGTTTGAATAGCCTCATTTAATCCTGTCTTTTTTTTATAAGAATCTATACGATCTTTATAAGGATCTTCTTCAGAATGAAATTCAATGGGATCCAGAGAGATCATGTCTTCATCCATAGGAACCCAAGTACCTGGATCAATCGAAAGTTCGATTCTGTCTGAACTATTCATTTTCAAATGATATCCACAATGTTCACAGATATAATGTTTTGATTTAAAAAATTTTTTATAATTTATTCCATAACAATTTTCACATTGAACCCACAAATGCTTGAATGGAGCGAAAGGACTCCTTGCATCATTATCAGAACTTT